AAAAGGAGTAATTAGCTGTGACACGTTCACTAAAAAAAAATCCTTTTGTAGCTAATCATTTATTGATAAAAATTGCGAAGCTCAACACGAGGGCAGAAAAAGATACAATCGTAACTTGGTCCCGGGCATCTACCATTATACCCACAATGATCGGCCATACAATTGCTATTCATAATGGAAAGGAACATTTGCCTATTTATATAACAGATCGTATGGTAGGTCACAAATTGGGAGAATTTGCACCTACTCTGAATTTCCGGGGGCATGCGAGAAACGATAATAAATCTCGTCGTTAATATATTAATTAATAAAGTGGATATGGGTGCTCATCGTTTATTGGTGGGAGGTGAACCTTATGATAAAGAGTGACCCAGATGTAGAAGTATACGCTTTAGGTCAACATATACGTATGTCTGCTCATAAAGCGCGAAGAGTAATTGATCAGATTCGTGGGCGTCCCTACGAGGAAACACTTATGATACTAGAACTCATGCCTTATCGAGCGTGTTATCCCATTTTAAAATTAGTTTATTCTGCAGCAGCAAATGCTAGTCACAATATGGGATTCAACGAAACGGCTTTAATCATTAGTCAAGCCGAAGTTAATGAAGGTACTAGCATGAAAAAGTTAAAACCCCGAGCCCGAGGACGTAGTTATCCGATAAAAAGACCCACCTGTCATATAACTATTGTATTGAAAGATACATCTAAAGAGAAAAACTATTTCATATGGTTAAGAAAATATGGATGGGTATATAAAGATAAGTATAAAGATGTCAGAGAGAGGTATCTATATATGATGGATCATATGCTATATCGTAACAGAATGACGTGGGCTAATAGAGAAATGATATGGCCTTATAGAGATAGCGAGGTGCTATGGGACAAAAAATAAATCCACTCGGTTTCCGACTTGGTACAACCCAAAGTCATCATTCTGTTTGGTTTGCACAACCAAAAAGTTATTCCGAGGGTCTCCAGGAAGATCAAAAAATACAGGATTGTATCAAGAATTATGTACAAAAAAATAGGAAAATATCCTCGGGTGCCGAGGGAATTGCACGCATAAAGATTAAAAAAAGAATCGATCTGATCCAGGTCATAATATATATGGGATTCCCAAAATTGTTCATAGAGGGCAGCCCGCGAGGAATTGAAGAATTACAGAGCAATGCACAAAAAGAATTTAATTCTGTGAACCAAAAACTTAACATTGCTATCACAAGAGTTGAAAAACCGTATGGACAACCTAATATTCTTGCAGAATTTATAGCCGAACAATTAAAGAATAGAGTTTCGTTTCGAAAGGCAATGAAAAAAGCTATTGAATTAACTGAAAAAGCAGATACAAAGGGAATTCAAGTACAAATTGCAGGGCGTATCGACGGAAAGGAAATAGCACGTGTCGAATGGATCAGAGAAGGTAGGGTTCCCCTACAAACCATTCGAGCCAAAATTGATTATTGTTCCTATACAGTTCGAACTATCTATGGGGCATTAGGAATCAAAATTTGGATATTTGCAGACGAGGAATAATGGGCCTTTCGTTGTCTTTCTGTTCCATCCATCCGGCAATTGAATAAAAAATCACAAACTCGTTCATTTTTTTCCGTTCAATCAAAAAAATGAGAATTTTTTCGAATTCTTAATTCTATAGGGTTGAATAACAATTCGATTGACTCCATCTCCATATAATTGCTATGCTTAGTGTGTGACTCGTTGGTTTTTTATTTAGAGTTAGGTTAGGATTAAAAAACAAAGGGCCATCCCCTAGTATGAACTAATAACTATATAACTAATAACCAGCTCATTGCTTCGTATTATCTGGATCCAAGGAACCAGTCGCTATATGATGTATTGATCATATTGTTGTAGCAACTGAAGCATTTTTTTTTACATAAAAGAAAAATCAATCTATAAGGTTGTGAAGCAAAAACAAAGGGATATGGATAAATGGAGGGGTGAGAGAAAGAAAGAAAAAGAATAGCAATGATATATGATTCCAATATGTATGGTCTATGAACTATCTTATAAAAGGCAATGTAATAAAGCATTAATGTATTCGTCCATAATTAATAATTAGATTCGATGAATATGAATACAATTTATACGAAAAATAAAAAAGAATAAAGAGCGCCGAGTCAATAAAGACTGAGAAGATTGATTCAGGAACAAATTTTATTAGGAGCTCCATTGCAGAGTTCGGGCCTAGTCATTAATCGAGAAGCGATGGGAACGACAGAACCTGTGACTGAGGAAGATTCCCTTGAAAACGAATCCTAATGATTCATTGGGTGGGATGGCGGAACGAGCCAAGAACCAATTCATTTATTCTGATAGGTCATGGAACGCCCCTACGAATGAAAGGGATGTTGAAAGAGCAAATATTCGCCCGCGAAAGCCTTACTGGATTGCTAAGTTTTGGGCAATTCAATAAAAATAAATAAAATAAAGGTAAAAATAAATGAAGATTCATTAATTATAAAATGGAATTTATCATTTTATTTTATTCCTACGTGTACGTGACAGATTATATCTCAAAAAATTCCATGATTCATTATTCATTCAATTCAAAATATATACAATATTATTTAATCGTTTCATTCGCGAGGAGCTGGATGAGAAGAAACTCTCATGTCCAGTTCTGCAGTAGAGATGGCATTGAGAAACAACCATCAACTATAACCCCAAAAGAACCAGATTTCGTAAACAACATAGAGGAAGAATGAAGGGAATATCTTATCGAGGCAATCGAATTTGTTTCGGCGGATACGCCCTTCAGGCACTTGAACCCGCTTGGATCACATCTAGACAAATAGAAGCGGGGCGACGAGCCATGGCACGATATGCGCGTCGTGGTGGAAAAATATGGGTACGTATATTTCCAGACAAACCTGTTACAGTAAGGCCTACCGAAACACGTATGGGTTCGGGGAAAGGATCTCCCGAATATTGGGTATCCGTCGTTAAACCGGGTCGAATACTTTATGAAATGGGTGGAGTATCAGAAATTGTAGCCAGAGAAGCTATTTCTATAGCTGCGTCCAAAATGCCTATACGAACTCAATTCGTTATTGCGGGATAGGGATATGGAACGAAAGGAAAGGGGCCTTGTGATGAAAAAACCGCAGTTTTTTTATTTCTGGACAAACAATCTTTCTTCTTTTTTTCTTCGCCCTTTAGTTAGTTAGCATTGAAAGAAAAAAGAGAAAAATAATAAGAATGATATGATTCAACCTCAGACCTATTTAAATGTAGCGGACAACAGCGGGGCTAGAGAATTAATGTGTATTCGAATCATAGGAGCTAGTAATCGCCGATATGCTCATATTGGTGACGTTATTGTTGCTGTAATCAAAGAAGCAGTTCCCAATATGCCTCTACAAAGATCAGAAGTGATCAGAGCTGTAATTGTACGTACATGTAAAGAACTCAAACGTGACAATGGTATGATAATACAATATGATGACAATGCAGCAGTTGTCATTGATCAAGAAGGAAATCCCAAAGGAACTCGAGTTTTTGGTGCGATCGCTCGGGAATTGAGACAGTTGAATTTTACTAAAATAGTCTCATTAGCTCCTGAGGTATTATAAATAGATTCTAAATAAATACTAATAGATGAAAACATAATAAAACATAAAAAAAGGGAGGTTCATAGTAAGATATCTGAACTGAATTAGATTCCATTAATTAGTAGAATGCATTAGTAGATTGTTTCTCACGCATATACCTTTAATAATTCATGAAAAAAAAAGAGTAGAGCATGCTGATTATATAAAAACCCGGAGGCACCAATAATTATAGTTCATCATGGGTAGGGACACTATTGCCGAAATAATAACTTCTATACGAAATGCTGACATGGATAAAAAAGGAACGGTTCGAATAGCATCTACAAATATCACTGAAAACATTGTTAAAATACTTCTACGCGAAGGCTTTATCGAAAATGTGAGAAAACATCGAGTAAGCAAGAAATATTTCTTGGTTTCAACTCTGCGACATAGAAGGAATAGAAAAGGGCCATATAGAACTGTTTTAAAACGTATCAGCCGACCCGGCCTACGAATCTATTCCAACCATCAACGAATTCCTAGGATTTTAGGAGGAATGGGTATTGTAATTCTTTCGACTTCTCGAGGTATAATGACAGACCGAGAGGCTCGACTAGAAGGAATCGGGGGAGAAATTTTGTTATATATATGGTGATCTTTATGATCTACGAATTGCATCCGTAGGAAAACTTCCTATTTTTTTTTTGAAAAAAGAGGAAGGGTTGTCTAATATCACTCCTACTCCATGAGTTGATAATTAAAGGGGTTACCTGGAATGAAAGAACAAAAATGGATTCATGAAGGTTTAATTACTGAATCACTTTCCAATGGTATGTTTCGGGTTCGTAGTGACTTTTCAACATTCCTCTCGTTCGGATACAATCGGAGGTTCCAAATTTCAAGAGACTTATTTTCTTTTCTTCGAAGGAGTAGATTCAAAATTAAAATAAAATTAAGGAGAAACAA